ATAATTATCCATGACTGTTTATGTCTCTAGCACGACCACTTGATGAAATGTGGAGGGAAGTGGGGTAAATGGCCGATACTACTGGAAGGATTCCTCTTTGGCTGATAGGTACTGTAACTGGTATTCCTGTGATCGGTTCAATGGGTATTTTCTTTTACGGTTCATATTCCGGATTGGGATCATCCCTATAGTAATCGGATGAACCGGATTGTCGACATGAAAAAGTAAGAACTCAACAGGACCTTACCCCTCTTTGTCTGATTCGAGGGGTAAGGTCCTGTTGAGTTCTTACTCTTCGGACGAAACTTTGTTTGACCCATTCCATAACATAAAAAAATTTGGAAATTCATCCAGTCAACACAATAATCATATTCTATTCGTAGAAATAACAAAACGGATCCTTTGCTCCGATGTTTCAAACCACTTCATTCCTTTGTTTCTGATGATGTTTTTGAAGAATTGAATCCATTGATTGATTCATAGTATCTGTTCCTCCATAGTATGGAGGGACTCCCCCGAAGCAAGAAGAAAGAAGGAATCAATTGATTTTCTGGATGACACAATATGGATTTCTATAGATGAGACATCCTGCAAATCATTTCGATACTAATCTTACTCTAGAAAAATAAAAAAGAAAATTTTAACTGTGATGAGATAATCAAATTTCAAGCAAAAAAAAGACTCTTAATGCTCCGGGCGAAAAGATGAAATCTTGGATTTTTGCGCATATCCCAATCCTTATTGATTATCTCATCACAGTTAAAATTTTCTTTTTTTTTTGATAAGTTCATTGAAGAAGTTTTATTTGCTCAGTAAGTTACTCCCACCCCTTTTTTTGTTTGTCCACTACTTCTTATGAATCGAAACAAACGAGTTCCGATAGAACTGGAAAATCAAATAAATAGTAATCTTTGACGAACAGGATCAATAATCATTATTATTTCCACACAAGAAAAGGAATTTTCCACCCTTTTCTTGTGTGGAAGATTAGGAAGACGAGTAATCCCTCCTAGAATCATTTGTTCCTTTCATTTATCCGCGTGTATTCCCCTCCTACTTATGCCTATTATCTATTAGAATTCGATTCTATTAGGTACAAAAAAACTATTGATGCATTACATGGCATTTACAATCTGCCAATGGGAGGCCTAGCATAGTCACAACACTCCCATTTTGATTGAAAAAAAGAAGGGGGGATCAAGTAGTCTTCTTCACAATATACATACTATTGCTAGGAATGGGATACAAGCAATTTCCGGCATCTCGCAGAAAAACAGTATAAACAAAGCAAGCAAAACATTTTCCATGATTTTTTTGAATCATACATAATTGCATCGATCACAACAATTCGGCTCTTTTTACCAGCTTGATGAATCCGTGGATCTAGAAATTCATTTCGGACAATTGAACCTTCTCAAACTGTTTCTTTTTTAGAACCAAAAAGATTTGTGCCAGAATAACAGATGCCAAGAAGAACAACAAACCTTGGACACGTAATGGATCTTGAAGTACTATTTCTGCATCTCCCTGACCAAATCCACCCACATTGGGATTACTCGTTAATGGTTGATCAAGCTTGATAGATTCACCCTCTGAAACAAGAAGTTCTGGTCCTGGAGGTATAATATCAACCACTTGGTGTCCATCCGATGCGTCAGCTATGGTTATTTCATACCCCCCTTTTTCTTTACGTACTATTCTGCTTACTATACCTGCTGCTGTAGCATTATAGACTGTATTGTTACTCTTGTTCCCATCGGGATAAATCTGACCTCTTCCCCTGTTCCCACCTACATATATGGGATACTTTAAGAAGTGAACGTCTTTCTTAGTATCAGGGTCCGGGGAAAGAATGGGAAAGACGATTTCACTATATTTCTGACCAGGAACAGGACCTACCACAAGAATATTTCTTTTAGTGGGGCGATAACTCTGAAAAGACAGATTGCCTATCTTTTCTTTCATCTCGGGAGAAATACGATCGGGGGGAGCTAATTCGAATCCCTCGGGTAAAATAAGAACAGCCCCCACATTCAAAGCCCCCTTTTTCCCATTAGCAAGAACTTGTTTCAGTTGCATATCATAAGGGATTCTAACAACTGCTTCAAATACAGTATCAGGAAGCACAGCTTGTGGAACCTCAATATCCACGGGCTTATTAGCTAAATGGCAATTGGCGCATACAATACGCCCAGTTGCTTCTCGTGGATTTTCATAACCCTGCTGCGCAAAAATGGGATATGCATTTGAAATAGATGTCCGAGTTATGACATATATCATGATCGATACGGAAATGAATCGAGTCATCTGTTCCTTTACCCAAGAAAAGGTATTTCTATTTTGCATGGTCCAATTATTGATCCCGGAAATTTCTACAATAAATTAGGTAGGTAGCTAGTATAGTTCCCTATCCACGATTCTGCCATTGTACTGGAGGGGGAATCCCTTAGACGGGTAGGGGGAATCCCTTAGACGGGTAGAAGTATAAAGAGTGAGTCAGATTAAAAATGGTTTGTTTATGTACGAAGTAACATTCGGATTTGATTGATATCGGCAGATCAAATGAGTTCGTCATTCATTCATTGAATGATAAACCACTACAAGTGAAGGAGATACACGATTTAAATAATGGAAGATCCAATATTTCAAAATTGTATCTAGAATGACTGGAAAAGTGGAAACAAGACCAGATATAATTTGATTGTTATGAGCAAATCCAAAATCTTTGTAGACCGAACCAATCATTAGTTCCCAACCATGGGGCGAGTGGAATCCGATACATAAATCAGTTAATAAAAGAATAGAAAAAGCTTTTATTGTGTCGCTTAAGTTATAGAGGAATTCCTGAACCCAAGAATTAAGAATGACAAGTTCTTCATTACCCAGAATAGAATAACCACTTAGAATAGCAAAACAGATTATATTTGTCGAGAAATGCAAAATTATATGGATATGATCTTCATTGTGCATTTTGACCAATTGTATTGTTTCTTTGTGGATTCCTATACGAAGCTTTTGTATCTGTGTCTCCGGGTCCTCCTTTATCATTTCGTCCAACAGGAATAGTTGTTCTAATTCTATGAATCTTTCTAGAACGTTCTTCTCTTGAATATCATTCAAAAAAGTTTCGGATTGCCTTGTATTCCACCAATTAGTAACTAAAGGTTCCAGACTTTTATTAAATGAGAGAGAGATCCACCAGGGCAAAAAGACTATAGATGCAAGATATGGGAGGGGAGTCAATGCTTTCTTTTTTGGCACTTTTAATCTGTTCTGTAAATTGTTAATGAAACTGCTTCATTCGCCGACTCTATCTGATCCGATATTTCTATGAAGCATGAGTTCTATAACAAGGTATGGAACCTATGGATCGGATCTATTCCTTCTTTTTTTTTTTGAATTGTTTAGTCCTTGGATCTAGAAAGAATATAGAAATAGAATAAAGGTCCGTTTCGAATGAAGAAATAATCAAGTTCCCAGATATCTCAATTGGTCAAATTCGAACCAATTGTATCTTCATTTGTTCCTTTCGATGAATGCCCGAAAAACCACTTGAAGTAATGAATATTATTCGGATTTCGAGACGAAAGAACTCCCCCTGGATCAATCAATTATTTCGAAATGTTTCACTGGCTACCCACAGCCCAGGAATAATTGAGGGGATATTTCTGAAGAATATTGATGATGAAATCCGAAATGGGTGGCAAAACAAGAGAGAAATTGAATAGTTATGAGAGATCCAATTGTTTGGTCATCAAGGAGCAAAAGAAAGGATAAAAAAAAAAGAAACATCGATTGACGAAAGAGAGATAATTTACGAGATACGATCCATCTGTATCTAACGTATCAATTCAAAATATTGGTCCTAAAAAGATGAATTCTGTACTGTATTCCGAAATGTTCTGATATGTGTGATGAATACATACTTATTAGATTTGTTACTAGTATGAAAGAATTGAGTTTAGTTCCATATGTAAAAAAAAGAGTTTTGGTGGATAAAAATAGCTTCTTATTATGGTTGTTCCGTATTCGTCCGCCTGCTTTATTCTATGGGCCACAACACAACGGTATTACCAACGGAACGGGGGAAATAGAATCGAACATGTTTTGCTCGAATAAACGTTCCGAAGAAACTTCAGTTATATTAAAAAGGGGATTCCTGAGTTCCTTCCCTCATGCGGAGAAAGCATTCATTCTTCAGTTCATTTCAAAATACTTCAATTGGTACGCGCAAGAAATAGGCCAATTCAGCAGCTTTTTGTTCAATTTCTCGTGGAGTAAAATTCTCATCGGTACGAGTCAAGGGAATGGCTCCCTGGCCTCTGATTTCCATATAAAGGACACGACGAGGATAAAGACCCTCTTTAACTTCCATTCTGATTGACTGGATATCTCTCATAAGGAATCGAAGGAAGATGCGACGATTTATTCCAGGAAATCCCCAACGAAAAATACACACTATTCCTTCTTTTCTATCAAAAAGATCATAACCACTACCTACATTCCACGAAATTGTGCACCACAAATAGGAACTAATGAACAGACCAGCGATCCCGTAGAAAGACATCACGATTCCTTGGGGAAAAAAAAGGATTTCCTGAGAGGGAAATACGGATATCAGATTCCTACCAAGATAACTGGAAGTTCCAACCAATAAGAATCCTAGTGAACCTAAAAAAAGGATACAGGCCCAGCAGAAATTACTTGTTTTTCGAGACCCCGTTATAAGTTCTATCCATATACGTTCGGATTGCCAGTTCATACTCGATCCAGTTGCATTCTATTGGAATTGAGAGAATAGAATAAGCCAAATGAATTTGACTTTACTTTTTTTTTGTTTTGATCCCGAAGTAACTCTCATCAACTAGCACTATTATGATGTAAACCATTAGGAGTAATTCATCGAATTGGTTAGATATAAAATAATAACATCCCCTTCATATGATCCCACTATGTATATCTACATACATATAGATACATTGACTTTCTATTTCAGATATTCGCTGATCTATTTGAAAACAAAAACAGCTATACCCACATACAATATACATGCATTTATCCATATATCATGGATCTGCATGCATAACAATAACAGCTTTTTGATTTGTGCTCGGAGGGAGTCACATGTCGTACCGTACCCTATTCCACTAAAAGATATCTGTATTATGATCCAAGTCCAAGTGTTAAAATAAATTGATGAGATTTGATCCCATCGGATCTAAACAATCTTGTTTTTTTGAACATGAAGAGATAAAGAAGCCATTGCAATTGCCGGAAATACTAGGCCCACTAAAGGCACAAAAATAGAGGGTAAATTGAAATCTGTCATAGAATAGGTGCCTCGATTTAATATTTGTACTTATTAGAAATTTGTACTTGTTAGAAATATATCTTATGATAAGTATATTTATTATAAGTATATAATAAGTGCAAGGAATGTAGAACTAAATAAGTGTACCTATTCATCTTTCTACACAAAATATATGTATGATAATCCGCTTTTTTATTCTTGTTCTCCCGTCCTTATCTTATAATAAAGAGTTTCTTACGAGTTCCCTAAGGATTCGTTAGAATACGATCCAACAGGGATTCATAGTAAAAAAAAAGGAGGTTCTCGGGAGATATAGATATAGAAATATGCAACATTTCTATTATAGATTTTCATTATTCTATATATTAATACGTAAGAAGGAAGGGAACATAACATATTAATACGTAAGAAGGAAGGGAACATAACATGAAATTCTTTTCATTTTCCCAATTCTATTCCGCAGAAAGAAGAATTCACTCTTTTCTCCTCTTTATTTTATAGAGGGTTCCTGATTTCTAATCATCAATAGGGGTAGGATAAAAAATCAAAAAAGTAATTATCCGAAACTTCTGATTCTGACTATAGAACTTATGTCACCAAAGAAAACCCCATTCTTCTTATTTGGACTTTGATTGCGATGAACTAAAGTTCGCTACAAATAACTGAGCCTAGTACTAGTGCTCTACTTTAATTTTGAGTCAAGGGAAAGAAACCGTGTAGCTGAAATAACTCACTCAGAACACCTTTTAAAGGGTTACGTGGTACGATTGGATCAAATAAGCCCTTATGGAATGAATATTCAGCCGCTTGTGAACCCTCGGGTACTGTCTTATTCAATGTTTGTTCAATTACTCTTTTACCCGCAAATGCAATGTAGGCATTGGGTTCAGCAATAATGATATCTCCCAACATACCAAAACTGGCTGTCACTCCACCGGTTGTAGGAGATGTAAGGATTGATACATAGAATAACTTTTTATTTGATTGATAATCATATAAAGCGGAAGATATTTTAGCCATTTGCATCAAGCTCAAACTTCCCTCTTGCATGCGTGCTCCTCCAGAAGCACACACCATAATAACAGGTAAAGATCTATTAGTAGCATACTCGATCAAACGGGTGATTTTCTCGCCTACTACGGATCCCATACTACCTCCCATGAACTCAAAATCCATAACCCCCATTGCTATGGGAATACCGTTTAGTTGACCTATGCCTGTTTGAACAGCCTCAGTTAAACCTGTCTTTCTTTGATACGAATCGATACGATCTCTATAAGGCTCCTCTTCCGAGTGAAATTCAATGGGGTCGATAGAGACCATGTCTTCATCCATAGGATCCCAAGTGTCCGGATCAATCGAAAGTTCGATTCTATCTGAACTACTCATTTTCAAATGATATCCACATTGTTCACAAATATTCATTTTTGACTTAAAAAATTTCTTATAATTTAATCCATAACAATTTTCGCATTGAACCCATAAATGTCTGTATTTTTGATTTATATCGAAATCATTCGATCCTTCTCCTATATCACTGTCATTACCGCCAGTTCTTATATTAGAATTCCCACTATCACTACCACTTATACTTTCACCACTACAAATATAACTATAAATGTAACTATACTTTCACCACTACAAATATAACTATAAATGTAACTATCAATACGGATTTCAGAACGAAGATAACTATCAATGCAACTATTAATGTGATTATTCCAACTATATTTAGTATCATACATGTCACAATCATAGTAGCGATTGTCACTCTTAGACCCATTATTCAGATAACTAGAAAAAGAACTTTCTAGTTCACTCAGAAAAGAACTATCATTGTCAATCTCAAAAATCTGATTTTCAATATCAAAATATACGGAATAACTGTTACCATTACTATCCCTAACTAAAAAAGTTTCATCAGAGATGAAACTCCAAATGTCCCTGACACCTAAAAAATGATCAACATTACTGCAACTATAACTGCCACTATCGCTCCAACTAGGAATGTTTTTATGCGTATCATTTAGAATGGGGTCTTCACTTCCACTGGTATTTCCAATAGGACAGCCAAGACTGTCCATTGATTTACTTAGCCCACACCTGTGTTCTAACTCCTCGTTAGACAATATCGAATTGAACCACCATTTTTCCATAGAGCCTTCCTGCCCCCTATTTGAAAATACAAT